ATGCAACGATGATTATTCTCTACAAATCATAAAGACATTGGTACATTATATTTTATATTTGGAGCATGAGCAGGAATAGCTGGAACATCTTTAAGGCTGATTATTCGAGCCGAATTAGGTCAACCTGGGACTTTAATTGGAAATGATCAGATTTATAATGTAGTAGTTACTGCCCACGCTTTTGTTATAATTTTCTTCATAGTTATACCCATTATAATTGGAGGATTCGGAAACTGATTAGTTCCTCTTATGTTAGGAGCCCCAGATATAGCTTTTCCTCGTATAAACAACATAAGATTTTGACTTCTTCCCCCCTCTCTTACTCTTCTGCTTATAAGAGGTTTAGTAGAAAGAGGAGTAGGTACAGGATGAACTGTGTATCCTCCTCTTGCTGCAGCCATTGCACACGCAGGAGCTTCAGTTGATATGGGTATTTTCTCGCTTCATTTAGCAGGAGTGTCTTCAATCTTAGGTGCCGTTAATTTTTTAACTACTGTAATTAATATGCGCTCTTACGGTATAACCATGGACCAAATACCTTTATTTGTTTGATCTGTATTTATTACAGCAATTTTATTATTACTTTCTCTTCCAGTGCTTGCTGGAGCTATTACTATGCTTTTAACAGATCGAAATTTAAACACCTCTTTTTTTGACCCAGCTGGTGGTGGAGACCCGATCTTGTATCAACATTTATTTTGATTTTTTGGCCACCCAGAAGTTTATATTTTAATCTTGCCTGCTTTCGGGATAATTTCTCATATCGTGAGGCAAGAATCAGGGAAAAAAGAATCTTTTGGAACCCTAGGAATAATTTATGCTATACTTGCTATTGGTATTTTAGGATTTGTTGTTTGAGCTCACCACATGTTTACTGTTGGTATAGATGTTGACACCCGAGCTTATTTTACATCGGCAACTATAATTATTGCGGTACCTACAGGTATTAAAATTTTTAGATGACTAAGAACTCTCCATGGAACTCAAATTTCTTATTCCCCATCCTTGATATGGGCTTTAGGATTCATTTTCCTATTTACTGTAGGTGGCCTTACAGGAGTAGTTCTTGCAAACTCTTCAATCGATATTATCTTACATGATACATATTATGTTGTAGCCCATTTCCACTATGTTTTATCAATAGGGGCCGTGTTCGGAATCTTTGCTGGTATTACTCACTGATTTCCGCTATTTACGGGACTTTCACTAAACCCTAAGTGATTAAAAATTCATTTCCTTGTTATATTCATTGGAGTTAATACTACATTCTTTCCCCAACACTTCTTAGGATTAAACGGCATACCACGACGATACTCAGATTATCCCGATGCATTTACAACTTGAAATATTATTTCGTCCATAGGATCTATAATTTCATTCATTGCAGCCCTAGGATTTTTATTTATTGTATGGGAAGCTTTAGTTTCGGACCGACATGTTTTGGTCTCTCCTTTCTTATCGTCTTCTATTGAATGAAGTCACTTATATCCCCCAGCCGATCATTCTTATATAGAAATCCCTATAATTACTAACTTCTAAAATGACAGATAGATGTATAGGATTTAAGCTCCTACTAGGAAGATAATCTTCTTTTAGAATTTTTAATGGCAACATGAGCATATCTCAACTTTCAAGATGGGGCTTCCCCTCTTATAGAACAATTAATTTTTTTTCATGATCATATCATATTAATTCTTATTTTAATTATTACCTTTGTAGGATATCTTATGTTATCATTAATAACTAACTCATTTATCAATCGATTTATGCTAGAAAATCAAACCATTGAACTTATTTGAACTGCACTCCCTGCCATCATTCTTATTTTTATTGCTTTACCATCACTACGACTTTTATATTTACTAGATGAAGTTAATAACCCAACTCTAACATTGAAGACCGTAGGTCACCAATGATACTGGAGTTATGAATACTCCGATTTTATAAATATTGAATTTGACTCATATATAATTCCTAGGAACGAAATAGACCAATCAGGATTCCGTCTTCTTGATGTAGATAATCGAACAGTATTACCTATAAATTCACAGATCCGTATAATCATTACAGCCGCAGACGTTATTCATTCTTGAACTGTTCCCTCCTTAGGGGTAAAAGCAGATGCAGTTCCAGGCCGACTTAATCAATCAAGGTTTCTTATCAATCGACCTGGTTTATTTTTTGGGCAGTGTTCTGAAATCTGTGGAGCAAATCACAGATTTATGCCCATTATAATTGAAAGAGTCTCTACAAACTCATTCTTGAATTGAGTGGTTTCATCTCAATCCGAATCGCCCGATGACTGAAAGTAAGTGCTGGTCTTTTAAACCTGTAATAGTAATCCGCCTACTTCTGGCGAAAGAAATTAGTTAATTTATCAATATTAGCCTGTCACGCTAAAGTAATCTTTATAAGATATTTCTTAGTGCCTCAGATAGCCCCTCTTTACTGACTTTATCTATTTATTTTCTTTTTTCTTAGATTAATTTTCTTCATTTCAATAAATTATTTTCTTCAACCTTTTGATACTCCTAATACTCTCTCTTTTTCTACTTCTTTAAAACAAAAAACTTGAAAATTATAACTAATCTATTCTCAATTTTTGAACCTTCTTCAAGAATTTTTAATCTATCAACAAATTGAATCTCTACTATTTTAGGTGTCTTATTTTTACCTTATATATATTGAGCTTCCCCTTCTCGTTGATCTCTAATTTGGACAAAAATTCTATTTACTCTTCACAAAGAATTTAAAGCTTTATTATCTCCTTCCCATGTAGGAGCCTCTACTTTATTTATTTCTGTGTTTAGTTTGATTGTATTTAATAATTTTCTAGGTCTTTTACCTTACGTCTTCACTAGGTCAAGTCACATAGTGATAACACTATCTTTAGCTCTTCCATTATGAATCACTCTTATAATATTTGGGTGAATTAATCATACTCAACATATATTTGCTCATTTAGTTCCCCAAGGAACTCCAGGACTTCTTATACCCTTTATAGTATGTATTGAAACCATTAGAAATGTTATCCGGCCTGGGACTCTTGCTATCCGATTAGCAGCAAATATAATTGCAGGTCATCTTCTACTAACACTCTTAGGAGGAACAGGACCTTCTTTAACTATGTCTATTGTTTCAATCTTAGTCTTCTCCCAAATTCTTCTTTTAATTCTAGAATCTGCTGTTGCAATTATCCAATCTTATGTATTTGCTGTGTTAAGAACTTTATACACAGGAGAAATTAACTAATGACATCATCTCACGGACATTTTCCATACCATCTTGTTGATATAAGACCTTGACCTCTAACAGGATCAATCAGTGCTATAATACTTACTACAGGGTTAGTAAAATGGTTTCACCAGTATAATATAAGACTTTTGATTCTGAGAGTCTTAAGAACTCTTTTAACAATAATTCAATGATGACGTGATATTACTCGAGAAGGAACTTACCAAGGCCTCCATACAACGATAGTAGTAAAAGGTTTGCACTGAGGAATGATTTTATTTATTGTATCCGAAGTTTTATTTTTCTTTTCTTTTTTTTGAGCGTTTTTTCATAGGAGATTATCTCCTACAATTGAAATTGGAATATACTGACCTCCCCTTGGTATTCAACCTTTCAACCCCTTCCAAATTCCTTTATTAAATACCACTATTCTTTTATCTTCAGGAGCCACTGTAACCTGAGCTCATCACGCAATTATGGAATCTAACCATAAACAAGCCTTACAAAGATTAGGATTAACCATTATCTTAGGATTTTATTTTTCTCTTCTTCAAGCCTACGAATATGTCGAAGCCTCTTTTTCGATTGCAGACTCTGTATTTGGCTCAACGTTTTTTGTTGCAACTGGATTCCATGGTCTTCATGTTATTATTGGCACCTCATTTTTGCTAGTTTGTTTTGTTCGTCTTTATAACTGCCACTTTTCTTCTAATCATCATGTAGGATTTGAGGCTGCAGCTTGATACTGACATTTTGTAGATGTGGTTTGATTATTCCTCTATGTATTTATCTACTGATGAGGTGGATATTTTCTTAGTATAATAGTACATTTGACTTCCAATCAAAAAGCCTAGAATATCTAGAGAAAATAATTTTAGTTTTATCAATTATCTCCGCCGTAACTTTTATTTTAGCGCTTGTTGTCATAACTATTGCATCAATTTTATCAAAAAAAACAATTTCTGATCGCGAAAAAAATTCACCCTATGAGTGTGGATTTGACCCTAAAGATTCAGCACGTTTACCTTTCTCACTACGATTCTTTCTTATTGCAGTAATCTTTTTAATTTTTGATGTAGAAATTACTCTTCTCCTGCCCGTAGCTTCCACTTTAAACTATACTAACTTTTTTTCTTGAATCTCCACCTCTTTATTATTCCTTATAATTCTTTTAATTGGGCTTTACTACGAATGATCTCAGGGGGCGTTAGAATGGGCTGAATAAACTCAAGGCCATGGTCTATGTTTATGATTTATGAGTTGCATTCATAAGAAGTTTTTTTAACTGGTTTTACATAATTAGAAAGCGAATTTTTGCATTTAGTTTCGACCTAAACTTTGACTGATTAGTCTCTAATTATTGGTAGAAGCCAAAATAGAGGCTTATCACTGTTAATGATATCATTGAATTTTTTTTTCCTACCAAGAAGGAATATCAAGACCAAGTAAAAGCTTCTAACTTTTTTTTAAGCGGTTTAATTCCGTTTATATTCCTAATTTTATAGTGTAAAAAACACGCTACATTTTCATTGTAGAGCTGAATAACTTATTCTAAAATTTAATTAGCTAATATTTTTATTTTTGGAAAATTGTGTGTTTTAGTAGTTTAAAAAAAACTTTGGTCTTGTAAACCAAAAATGAAAAAATTTTCCTGAAACTTCAGAGTTCTTTGTAGTCTCCAAATTATAATACCTCTGGTATCAATTTATCTATTACTCCTCTTCTTTTTATTTTATCTCTATTATTTACTCAACTTCACCATCCGTTAGCAATAGGATTAATCCTTTTGTTTCAAACTATCCTTATCGCTATCAATTTAGGAATTTACACTTATTCATTCTGATTTTCGTATATCTTGTTTATAATTTTTCTTGGAGGAATACTCGTTTTATTCATTTACGTATCCTCTTTAGCTTCCAACGAAATTTTTTCATTTTCAGCCTCTAGATTTATAGTTATTTTAACCTTGTCACTAATTTTATTTTTCTTATTTATATTCCTAGATCCACTAATAACTTCCAGGAATTCAAATCTCCCTCAAGTATCTATGAATTTATCTTTTTCTTCTACACCTTTAACTATTATATGAATTTATGGTTCATCTATTATATATTTTACACTATTTATCATTCTTTATCTACTTTTAACTTTAATTGTTATTGTAAAAATTACTAATTTGTTTAAAGGCCCCTTACGCTTAACGAACTAATGACTATACCTATTCGCAAATCCCATCCTCTATTTAAAATTGCTAATGGAGCCCTTGTAGATATACCTCTACCAAGAAACATCTCTACTTTTTGAAATTTTGGATCTCTTCTAGGTTTATGTTTAATCGTTCAAATTTCTACTGGCTTATTTTTAGCTATACATTACACTGCCCATATTGACCTAGCTTTTTCTAGAGTAGCTCATATTTGTCGAGATGTAAACTACGGATGACTTTTACGAACAATTCATGCCAACGGAGCTTCCTTTTTTTTTATTTGCTTGTATTTCCATATCGGACGAGGAATCTTTTATGGATCTTACATAATATTTCACGCTTGAATAGTTGGGGTTCTAATTTTATTCATAACTATAGCAACAGCTTTTTTAGGATATGTTCTACCATGAGGCCAGATATCATTTTGAGGAACGACCGTTATTACTAATTTATTCTCAACTACTCCGTATATTGGAACGGATCTAGTTCAATGAATTTGAGGGGAATTCTCAGTTGATAACGCTACTTTAACACGATTTTTTACCTTTCACTTCGTTTTACCATTTATTATTGCTGCAGCCTCTTTAGTTCATATTCTATTTCTTCACCAAACAAGTGCAAACAATCCTCTAGGAATCTCAAGTCAGGTTGATAAAGTTCCCTTTCATCCTTATTTTACGTTTAAAGATGTAGTAGGATTTATTGTATTAATTTCTATTCTTCTACTTTTATCCTTATCTAACCCATATATTCTAGGAGACCCTGATAATTTTATCCCTGCAAACCCTCTGGTTACCCCGGCACACATTCAACCAGAATGATATTTCCTTTTTGCTTATGCAATTCTACGATCAATTCCTAACAAATTAGGAGGTGTTATAGCTCTTGTTGCTTCAGTAGCGATTTTAGTTATTTTACCATTTACTCATCACTCTAAATTTCGAAGACTTACCTTCTATCCCTTAAATCAAATCCTCTTCTGATTCCTTATTGCCATTTTGATTTTACTAACTTGAATTGGAGCACGACCTGTTGAAGACCCTTACGTCTTAGTGGGCCAAATTTTAACAGTATTGTATTTTTCCTACTTCCTTATTAACCCATTAACTCTATTTTTTTGAGATAAAATACTAAAATGATTATTTAGTTTATTTAAAACATGTGTCTTGAAAATACAAGAAAAGAAAATTTCTTAATAATCGTTTATATATTTATATACTATATTTTCTTATATAATATATATATATTACTTAAACCTCTTATAAAATTAAATAGTTATACAGATACAATACAAAATAATTAGAACCAGAACTATTAACTCACAAATATATTAACTAAACAATTTCCAAAATTCCTTACAACAACAATTTATTCAACAAGTTTATTTTCTACACCATAGAAATGCAGACATTCAATTTTAAACCTAACTTCTCCTAATATTAAAATTATAAATTACAATAAACTTTAACACTTGAGAATGAATATAGACTATTTACAAACAACTCAGCTACAGAAACAACAATCTATCCAATCACCATAAGCTACTATCTCACAAACCCTATGGAATTTTTATACATCCATTAATTAATACAGATTATAAACTTATTTATTGCTTTAAACCCCATCAATAATAAAATTAAGAACTATGATAACATAAATATATTTACCTACTAAATGTATATATAATAGTACCCTTTCCACCATTATAACCATATAAATGTATAGATAATTCTCCAATGTCATGGGCAAACCGCTATAATAAAAGAAATATACTAAAATCAAATGTGTATCTTAAGCTAAAATTTATTATCCTACTAATAATTCTTTTTAGACCAAATGCCCTTATTCCAGGCTCAATGTTTCTCTCCCTAGATGTGGACTGAACGGATCTTTCCCTCTAAAGTAGTTCCAATGCTCCTTTGCCCCATCCCTCTCCAGTAGGTGGGGCTAAAGTGCCGCTGGAACTACTTCGACTATAAAGACCTCTTAATTAGAGTACCCTACTTCCATATAGTTAACATCTAGTAAATTATATTTAACATTATTTTATATAAAAAGCTTAGTATATATATATAAACAAATACACACATATATAAATTCATATAACAAGATTCTTCCATAAACTTCATTATCTGCAACGGAGTTACACCATTACTTTAAAGATCAAAACTTTCTGTGCGCTATACACCAACAAATACCTTAAACTGCACCGTTTATAGATCAGCTCTTTGAATCATAGACAGCTGTGCCGCCTATCTTTAAAGCAAAAAAAAAAAATTTTTCTTAAGGTTTGATTTTTCTAATTTTTTTTTTAAGAATTTTATTTTATACTTATTATAAATCCTTTGACTTAATTTTTACACCTATTTCTTTAATTAATATCATTAATAAGTCTTAGTGCCTTAGCACATTTTTAGATTTGCAATCTAATGTAATTTTTACTATAAGACCAATAAAAAAGTATTTACTTGTTTGTAGATTTACAATCTACCGCTTAAACCTCAGCCATCTTATCATTTTAATTTCAACTGTCAATGCCATGTAAAAATAACTTAGCAAATTTATATAATCTTAACTTTTAAGCTACTAATGATTTATACCTTAAATTATCCAATTTCTAATTACCTAAAGTAAAGAAATCTCTACATCTTTTACACCACAAGCTAACGTTTTATTTAAACTATTTAGGTTTTACTCACAAGCAATTTTGCTTCTTTTGCAGCTTCAATGCAATATTCTTCTATAAATTATATAAGTTTAAATAATATATAGACATAAAATAAAAATAATTCCCACTATAAACATCTTCATAAATACTTTAATTCTATTAAGTTGTAGTTCGTTTAAAACCAAAAAAATATTTGTCAAAATTTTATTTGCCCCTTGACCTCCATAAAATTCATACCATCCTTTATCTCCTACTTTCTGAATGACCCTTCCACCTTTAAACCTAATACTCCTTAGGTTTTTTGTTCTTAAAAAAGGTATGAATCATATTGATCCTGCTATAGCCCTAAAAAAATAATTATTTAAGCTCTTGAGTGTAAATCTTACCTCTATCATATTTATTAAATAACCAATTACTCCCCCTAGTACTCTTACTATTAACACAAGTGTTTTTATCACCTCCCTTATACAGATTATATAACTTTCAGGGAAAATAATTCAAGCCAATGCTCCCCCACCTACAATAGCTCCGATACCAAGACCATTTATAGAGTTTACTATGATTTTGTCCTCATCATTTACTCTCCTTAATGAAAGTAAATTAAATTCACCACTTATTCTATAAAACAATAATCGTAAAGTATATATAACAGTTAGACTAGTCGAAATAACATATAGTAAAAATACAATTATATTTACTCTTCTTATAAAAGCCGTTTCTAATAATAAATCTTTAGAATAAAACCCAGCTAAAAAAGGAAATCCACACAAAGCAAGATTAGCAATCACTATATAAGATAAAGTTAATGGTATATATTTAATTAAACCTCCTATTAAACGAATGTCCTGATAACCTCCTACATTATGAATTACAGCACCTGCACATATAAACAACAAAGCTTTAAATATAGCATGACTTAATAGATGGAAAAAAGCTAAATCTTGGTATCCTAGAGATAAGATCCTTAACATTACGCCTAATTGTCTCAAAGTAGACAAAGCAATAATTTTTTTTAGATCATATTCAAAATTTGCCCCTAAGCCTGCCATAAACATAGTTAGACATGATACAATTAACAAAAACCTTTGAGCTTTTGATCCTTCTAAACCACTTCTAAACCGAATTATCAAATACACCCCAGCCGTTACAAGCGTTGAAGAATGAACTAAAGCTGATACTGGGGTCGGAGCTGCTATCGCAGCAGGTAACCAAGCAGAAAACGGAATTTGAGCCCTCTTTGTTATAGCCCCTAATACTATTAAAAACTTCAACAATATTCAATTCTCATCTCTTATATAAATCCCTCAAATAAAGAAATTTCAACCCCCTAATCTAGATATTAACCCAATTCTAAGAAGAATGGCAATATCTCCGACTCGATTAGATAAAATAGTAAGTATTCCGGCATTAGCTGATTTTTCATTCTGATAAAAAATAACTAAAGCATAAGAAACTAAACCGAGGCCATCCCAACCTAAGAGAATTCTTACTAAGTTAGGTCTTAAAACTATAAAACACATAGAAAGAACAAATCCCAAAACAAGGTATATGAAACGGTTAACATTTTTGTCCCCTGATATATAACTTCCTCTGTAATATAAAACTCTTCCAGAAATCAAAAGAACAAATCTTATAAATATTAAAGAGATTCAATCCAAAACAATTACAAATACTATCGAACTAGAATTTATAAATATAAGCTCCCACTCAATAATACAACTTCTCTCCTTTATTAAATTTAAGATCCTAAATCCACCACAAACCAATGAACTTAATAATAAAAAAAATATACTAATTTCATGTATAAAAATCTTTCAAATCATTCCCCTAAGCCTTAGCCTTATAATTCCTATAATCTTTAGGAGAACTTACAGATAATAAATTTCTGTTTAAAATCAAAACATTTAATGGAAATCAATGTAAAAAAAGCACTAAGTATTCCTGTATTTTTCCAGAACAACATGAATATAATCCATTATAAAATAACCCATGTTGCCTAAGACTATACATATACAAAACATATCTAGCCCTAAAAAAAGATAATGTAACTAGTCCTAACGAAGTAATTTTTTCTCATATTACTAATCTAATAATTAAATTAATCTCACCTAAAAGATTTAAAGAAGGAGGTCTTGCTATATTACATACCCTCAATAGAAACCATCATAAACCTATTCTAGGTATGAAAGAAAGTAAACCCTTTCCGATTAAAAGTCTACGTCTCCCTAATCGCTCATACACGATATTTGCTAAACAAAACAACCCAGAAGAACACAATCCATGCCCAATCATTACAATTACAGCCCCTCTTAATCCTCATCATCTAAACACCATAATCCCACATAAGACTAATCCCATATGAGCTACAGAAGAATATGCAATCAATGACTTAATATCAATCTGTCGTAAACACATTAAACTTACTAAAGTCCCCCCAATTAGTCCAAACCTTACTCATACTCAAGAATTTTCTTTTCTGATAGTTTGAAAAAGTACTAAAACCCGGATAAGTCCATACCCCCCAAGTTTCAATAAAACTCCTGCCAAAATTATAGACCCAGCTACAGGAGCTTCAACGTGTGCTTTAGGTAACCATAAATGAAATACATATATAGGCAATTTAACTAAAAAAGCTATAATGGTAATGAGATACCAAATCTCTCTTAATATGCCATTCCTATTTAAAGAACTTATACTCAGTATTATCAGCCTACCCTCATTCCCATAAATGATTAATAATGAACCTAAAAGTGGTAAAGAAAAAAAGAGGGTATAAAACAACATATACACCCCCGCCTGGATTCGTTCTGGCTGATACCCTCAACCTATAATTAAAATCAAAGTAGGAATTAAAGATATTTCAAATCTTACATAAAAATATATGTATTCAGTAACTGAAAAAGTCAAAAATAAAAAGATTAACAATATAAGATTTGTCAAAATGAACCCAGATCTAAAATTTAACTTATTTTTTACACCCTGTCTTGCCAAAATTACTAAATTTATAATCCACACTCTCAATAGAATTATCAAAAATCTGATATTATCTATTCCTAACGAAAATCCTAATCTTCCAAAAAAAAAATTCTGATACACTAATCTTCCAGTTAAAAATCTTATTATTAGTAAACCAATTTGAAATCTCCTCCAGTTTTTAACGAATTTTATCAACAAAATTAAAGGCAAAAATAATTTTAACATCTTAATAAATTAAACCTAGAAAAATAATCATTACCATGTCTACGAACAACATAAATAAGAAGAGATAACCCTAAAGCCCCCTCACAAGCTGCCAAAGTTAAAAAAAATAAAGAAAAATAAATTTCTATTCCCACACTAGTTAGCTGAAGCCCTATTAATCAAAACACGCCTAGCATTATAAACTCCAGTCTTAACAAAGAATTTAATAAATGCTTATGATATTTTACAAATCTTCACAACCCACAAAGCACTATAAAAAAAGAAAAAATTATAGGTAATCTAAAATTTATCATTTGTTTTAAATATAAAATCATAAATCTACTGTCTCAGAGAAAGAAGACTTCTATCTTTAACTCCCAAAGTTAATATTTTACCTTTTTAAACTATTCCCTGGACTATATTACATGTCTCTAGTTAATCATTTATTCAACATAGTATTTAATCAAACCAAATACAAATATTTATATATAATTAATTTTAAACTTTCATAGTATTATTTTCTAATACATAAAACAAATCCTCTTAACCCCAATAAAAAAGATTAAGTAGTTAATTGAAACTGGAAGAAACCTCTTCCACGCAAGATACATTAATTTATCATAACGTAAACGAGGTAAAGTTCCACGAACCCATACAAAAGAAAAAGCAATTACTACTCTCTTTAAATAGAATATAATATAACAAGGATGACTCCCTAAAAAAATAATTACATAAATTACACTTATAAATAAAATTCTAGCATATTCTGCCATAAAAATTAAAGCGAATCCCCCTCTTCTATACTCAGTATTAAATCCTGAAACTAGCTCAGATTCTCCTTCTGCAAAATCAAATGGGGTTCGATTTGTTTCCGCAAGACATGATCTAAATCAAATTAAACTTAAAGGAATAGATAAAATTATAAACCAGATTTTTCTTTGATAAACGTTAAATAGATCTAACCTTAAACCTCCTACTAACACAACGAAAGAAAGTAAAATTAGAGCCAACCTCACCTCATAAGAAATGGTTTGAGCTACTGCACGTAATCTCCCTAACAAAGAATACTTACAATTAGACGACCATCCTGCTGCTATTGTTCTATACACCCCTAACCCTAAACAACAAAAAAAAAATAAAATTCTCATCTGAAATCTTATCAAACCTGTCTCATAAGGCAAAGTGACTCATACTAGTAAAGATAAGAACAACCTGAAAACAGGAGATATATAATAAATTATAAAATTTGATACAGACGGTATAGTCTGCTCTTTTGTAAATAACTTTACAGCATCAGAAAAAGGTTGTAAGATTCCTATATACCCGACTTTATTTGGTCCTTTACGAATCTGGATATATCCTAAGATTTTTCGTTCCAATAAAGTCACAAAAGCTACTCCAATTAATACACAAATAATCAAAACTAAAAAATTTACAACTTGAATAACTCTTATCACAAAACAATTAGCTAGAATCGTTTTACTACTTATAGAAAACTCTATTTAACTAGAACCTAAATCTAGGGCATATAATCTGCCAAAATAGCTGTAATTCATAAAAATATTTTAACTACTCAATCCTTTCGTACTAAAGCAGTTTTTTATATTTAGAAGATAGAAACCGACCTGGCTCACGCCGGTCTGAACTCAAATCATGTAAACATTTAAAAGTCGAACAGACTTTCTCTCTTAGCTGCTACACCATCAAGATAGTTTAATTCAACATCGAGGTCGCAAACTTCTTTCTCGATAAGAACTCTCAAAAGAAATAACGCTGTTATCCCTAAAGTAACTTAAACTTGAATCTTTAAAAAGGATCAATTAATTTCAATTCATAAATTTATGTCTTATTCTCAAACAGTTAAATAATTTATATTTATGTCGCCCCAACACAATAAGATAATAGAAATATAGTTTTCAGTTATTAATTAATAAATTTCTACTTACTTATAAAGCTTTATAGGGTCTTATCGTCCCTCTAAGTTATTTAAGCCTTTTCACTTAAAAGTTAAATTTAAGATTTACAATAGATACAGTCTTTCTCTTGTTCAACCTTTCATACAAGTTCCCAATTAAAGAACTAATGATTATGCTACCTTTGCACGGTCAAAATACCGCGGCTTTTAAACTTTTTAGTCAATGAGCAGGTTAGACTATATAAATATTCATATAGACATGTTTTTGATAAACAGGCAGAGAAATATTTGCCGAGTTCATTTATTATAACTCTAATTACTTTATAAATTTATTTTAATTCTATTTTATATGTCAACATACTTCTTTACTAATAAAATCATTTTACCTTTACATAATTTATTTAAGTTTATTCTTTAATAATTTTTAAAGTTTTATAAAAACTTATATAATGTTTTCTTAAGTTAAAACACTTTTTATTCATGGCTACTTTTAAGCCTAGAGAAAAAATTAATTTTACTAAACTATTATTATTTTAATAAGAAGCTTGCCCCTCCTATCTTTTACTTTTATCATTAAAACAAATAAAAGTTAAATTGAATTTATTTGTTAAAGAACTAGATATTATAAAATTCACTTGACGTTTCATCTTTAAAATTTTATTGTAAATTTTTTTGCTACAAAAACCCTCATAAAATCTTAGCCTTTTTTATTTCGAGATCACTAACCTTTATTAAATTAAATTGATTTTCCCTAATACACAAGGTACATGTTCTTACATTTACTATAAACATTTTTACAATCTAATATTTCCTTTACAGTACTATTCTCTATAGCTATTGTTAAATTTCTTTAATAAATACTTTATATTTTAAGTTATTTCTTCTACTTTAAACTAGCAATTAATTTAATTCAAAGTAAATCGATTTGCACGATAATTTTTTTCAACGTAAACGAAATGCTTAACTTTCAAGCTCTACTTTGATAAATCCAGATTCACTTTCCAGTAAATCTACTATGTTACGACTTATTTCACCTATTAGCGAAAGCGACGGGCAATATGTACATATCTCAGAGCTTATATCTTTTAACCTTATTAAAATTTTATTACAATTAAATCCTCCTTCAATAGTTCTATTTCATGAATATTTCCATTTAATTTTATATTATTGTAACCCATTTTAACTTATTTATCAACTGCACCTTGATCTAATTTTTGTAATTTTATAAAAAGTAATAATGATTTTTAAATAAATTATCTAATAATGACGGTATACAAATCAATTTTATAAAAATAAGTAAGATATTTTGTGGTGTATCAATTCAAAAACAGGTTCCTCTAACCAGACTGAGCTACCGCCAAATTCTTTAAGCTTAAAGATCATAGCTATTAATATTCTAGTAATTTTTTTTTACATTTAGTATAGTAGGGTATCTAATCCTAGTTTAAACCTAAATTATTCTAGCTTCAACTAAAATGAATTTAATTTTATTAAGAAGATCAATTTCACTTTTTCATTTTATAAATCTCGTTTACATTTTTTCGTTTAACTATTTACCAATAATTTTTACTTAATCTTAAAGTATAACCGCGGCTGCTGGCACAATATTTAACCAGATTTAAATTTATTACTACGTTTCTCATTTTCATGAATTGCGTAATTCCTTATGCTGGGATTTTAAACTTATAAATTCTATACTTTTCAATAAATTATATTCTTCAAGAATTAAACTTATACTCAGAATGGTTTCCATGCAACTTCAATAACAACGTAAAAATTCAAGAAAGAATAAAACTTTTTAATTCTGTATTCAATATTTATTTTTTTTTAAAAAGAAAATTTAAAAGTAATTTAAGAATTATTTATAGTACATCATTATCTTACCACCTTTAAGTCTTAAGCAAGATTATAAATAGATTTATTTATAAGAACTTAAATTTATAAATAACTTCAACTTTATCAATTTTCTAAACTAGCTCTATCATAACAATCTTATATCTGTAGTTACTCCGATTTCTTACAACTTGTGCCTGATATTTCAAGTTTCTTACAAAATTATTCTTAAAATATTTATCTTTATTCTTTTTATTATTAATAAAATTTTAATCCTTTAATTATAGTATAATGCCTGATTAAAAGGGTAGCTTTGATAGAGCTAATCATGTAATTTTTTACTTATACTAAAGTTTAAGCTTGATAAAATAAAAGATAAGCTAATAAAAGCTAATGGGCTCATACCCCGTAAATGAGAAATACACTCTCTTTTTAATGGCTATTTTAACACCTACATTTTCCTTTCTTATAATCCTTATCTTGGGAACAACTATCTCCATCTCATCTTCCACTTGATTTGGAGCCTGAATTGGGCTAGAACTTAACCTTATGTCATTTATTCCCCTTCTTGCCATAAAAATAAACTCACTTTTTTCTGAAGCTTCTTTAAAATATTTCCTTATTCAAGCTTTAGGATCTACGATCATTATTATATCATCCTCTTTATTCTTCTTGTTTCTAAATTTACCGCTATTTTTTGTTTTGACAGCCTTGTTACTTAAATTAGGAGCCGCCCCTTTTTACTTTTGATTTCCTGAGGTAATGAGTGGGCTCTCCTGATTTCAAGTTATCATTCTTATAACAATTCAAAAAGTCGCCCCCATAATCTTAATTTCTTATATTTCTACTTATTCTTTTATTATTAAGCCTTTAATCCTATCATCTATTTTGTCCGCTTTAGTTGGTGCCTTTGGAGGTCTAAATAACCTTAACCTACGTAAAATCTTAGCTTTTTCCTCAATTAATCATATATCCTGAATACTTATCTCTATCTGTATTAGAGATAACATGTGATTGATTTATTTTTGTTTTTATTCTTTAATCTCTTCATCAGTTGTGATATTATTTATTTTTTATCAAATTCACTCTCTTTCTGACTTATTAACATTTAAAACCCACTCAATTTTCTCATCTCTCTCCATTCCATTAGTTCTCTTATCTCTAGGAGGATTACCACCGTTCACAGGATTTTTACCAAAATGACTCATTATTCAAATTATAATAAATTCATCCATATATGTTCCGTTATTTTTCCTACTTTTCTCAGCCTTAATTACTCTTTATTTTTACCTACGCCTTTTAACTCCTTTTATTGTTTTATTAAATTCTTCAACGATAATTTTGTCAAAACTTGGCTCGTCTCCAGTTAATTTTTTCCCCCTTCTTATTATCTCCCTAAATTTTATTGGATTTCTTGTACCTATACCTTTCATCTTTCTATAAGAATTTTATGTTATTCAAACTAAAAGCCTTCAAAGCTTTCGAAAAAAGTATACTCTTTTAGATTCTATAATAACGAGCTCTCTATAACGTTTGTTTCTTCATTCTCCACCCTT